ATAGGAAATAGCATAGTAGTATCCGATTCATGGGGATACAAAAAAGTGTTCTTAATACCAAAATGTGTAATAGTAATAAAGGGCCGCCTCATCTTTCTTACATTAATATCAATTGGATACGTCTTCTTCAACAAAAAAGAAATCCTTTCATTATTATTATTCATTGTTAATAAAGATAATAAACGAAATCTTTTTTGAATTCCTTTTTTCCCTTCTATATCCTTATCCTTACCCCATAGAGATATTGAATAAAACGAGTTGTTTGTTTTGCCGCTGTAATTTTGAAAATGAACATTTAAATATCCTTCAAAAGTAAGTAAATAGATCCGAAACATATAAAAAGCAGTTAATCCTGCTGTGAAAAAAGCTATTATTGCAAAAATCGGTGAATACAACCAACTATCATTAATAATTTCATCTTTAGACCAAAAACAGGCAAGAGGTGGAATACCACAAAGGGAAAGTATACCTAAAAAAAAAGCAGTTTTTGTAATCGGCACATGTTTTGTTAAACCACCCATAAGAACCATATTCTGACTTTTATCTGGAGAATACCCAACAATTGCTTCCATTGAATGAATGATTGATCCAGACCCTAAAAACAACAATGCTTTCGAATAAGCATGAGTAATCAAATGAAATAAAGCAGCTCGATAAGACCCAATACCGAGAGCTAACATCATATAACCCAATTGAGACATTGTAGAATAGGCTAAACTTCTCTTAATATCTTTTTGAGCAAGAGCTAAAGTAGCTCCTAATAGTAATGTTATTATACCTATCAAAGCTATTATATTCATTATGTAAGGTATAACTCTAAAAAGAGGAAGAAGCCGAGCTACAAGAAAAATTCCTGCGGCTACCATAGTAGCAGCATGTATAAGAGCTGAAATAGGAGTGGGTCCTTCCATAGCATCAGGTAACCATACCTGAAGGGGAAATTGAGCGGATTTAGCAATTGCACCAGAAAATAATAAGAGGGCACACAAAGTAACAAATAAAAAATTAACTTCATTATTATAAATCAAGTTATTGAATATCTCAAACAAATCCTGAAATTCGAAACTGCCTGTTATCCAATAAAGACCTAAAATTCCTAATAATAAACCAAAATCCCCTACACGATTAGTTACAAACGCTTTTTGACAAGCATTCGCTGCAATCGGTCGTGTAAACCAAAAACCTATTAATAGATAAGAACAGACTCCAACTAATTCCCAAAAAATATAAATTTGTATCAAATTAGAACTAGTCACTAATCCCAGCATTGAAGTATTGAAAAAACTCATATAAGCAAAAAATCTCAAATATCCTTGATCATGAGACATATAATTGTCACTATAAATAAGAACCAAAATTCCAACAGTAGTAATTAAGATTGACATAATAGAAGTAAGTGGATCGATCAAGTAGGTGAACTCTAAAGAAAAGTCATTATTGATGGTCCAAGACCATACATATTGATGGATATAACTGTTATTTATTTGCTGAATAGGCAGATTGGCTGAAAAAATCATAACTATACTTAACAATAAAACACTAGGAAAAGCCCACATGCGGCGAAGATTTTTTGTTGCCTTCGGGAAAAGGAGAAGTCCCACTCCTATTAACATAGGAATTATAACTGGAATGAAAGGTATGATCCATGAATATTGATATGTATATTCCATAAAAATAAATAAATAAAAATCTTTTATTCTTAATTAACTGTTTCTGATTCACCAGCTCTTATTTTTTTTTTTGAAAGGAATCAGTTAATAAAAAAATTAAGATATATAAAACTAAAATAAGATTTTATATTCTTAATTATTATAAATCTTTTCCAAATACTTCAAACAAAACAAGATATTTCAAATCAAGAAGTTTGAATTGGTCAAATGAGATGACCAAGCTACTATTGAAAAATAAATACTTACTCTTTTTTTTAAGTAAGATTTTATGAAGCTACAAAAAATAAAAATTTCAATTATTATTACAATTTACATAATACAATATTTTAACAATATTTTAATCTCGGGAGAGAGTAAGGACAAATAATTACACCAAAAAGAGTATTTTATTTTGATATGATTCATAAAAGACAGACACAGTCCATACATAACTTAACTCAAGGAAATAAGAACTATTTTTTTTAGTTCGTTTATTCAGAATCATTAACCAATGCAGTTTTGAATTGATTGAAGGAATTACTAAAAAAAAATGACTTTTCTTTAGAAAAAAGATGATGTATACTTTAACACATTAACTGCAAGTCTCATTTGAATTTGAAAATCTTAATTAGGTGCACTCTTTTTTCAAGTTTGGCTAATTAAGCAATTAAAAAAAAAAAATAAAGGGAATTAAGGATTGGTTTCTTAAACTTTTTGATGTATTTTATTACATGTATAAATATAGCACGATGAAAATAAACAATAAACAATATAAAGGAACAACCACTTTGGTTTATATTTTTTCTTTTTTTATGACGAGAGTCTAATTTAGACTATAAATAGATAATTAGATAGTAAGTAAAGAACAATTGGTTTTGAACAATAGATGTCTTTCACATCCAACTAGAGAAATGAATACTCTATCATAATTTTTTAATGGCAGTTCCAAAAAAACGCACTTCTATATCAAAAAAACGAATTCGTAAAAATATTTGGAAAATGGAGGGGTATTGGGTAGCATTGAAAGCTTTTTCGTTAGCGAAATCTCTTTCTACAGGGAATTCAAAAAGTTTTTTGTACAATAAGAAATAAATAAATAATTAATGGAATAATCTGAATCTATCTCTGACTCTAAAAAAAGTCTAGTTTCATTTTTAATTTCGTTTCTAATTTTTTAATTTATATATTTATATATTATATATAATAATTATACTTAAAAATAATAATTATACTTAAAAATAAAAAAAAGAAAAAAGAAAAAAAAAGTAATGATTCCCATTCCTTAATGTTTTGAATGGATAAATATTAAATTGAATTCATTTTGCCATTATGTTATGTAACATAATTCTTATTTTGTATACTTAATACTTAATTTTTTAAAATGATATTCTTTTTTGTTTGACAAAAAAAAGAATAAATACAAGATATAAAGTTTCAACTGTCTTTTTAGTAAAGTTTTGTCTTTTTTATATTTATTTATTATACTTTTTTATATTTATTTATTATATTTATATAATATATATTTATATAATATATATTTATATAATATATACTATTTTTTATAGAACAACAAATATAAGATCTTTAATCCAAATTCAAATTAATGAGTTGTTGAAACTCATTTTTTTTTAGTTTCAAACTTGTTTTGTAATTTTCTGAACAATCATTTTAAACAATAATTATCAATATATATACTCCTTATCCTTATATATACCTTATATACCTCGTATAAAATATCCATTGATAAAAGCTTCTTGTCCCATTTAGGTGGATATTTTATACGAGAAATGTATCAATTTTGGTCATCAAAAAAAATGGATCCTATAGTTGCTTGGGCTGGGGAAGATAGATCAATATATGTATTAAGTATTAATTTTTAACGGGTTATTCTAATTTGAAGTAGGGTCCAATTACGATAGAAATCAAAACTCTTTTTTTATATGATACGCCCAATACCTAACCCAAACCCAATTTAATTAATTTATTAATGTTAAGTTAAATAAACTTAACACTCTAAATATTAAATCAAACAAATAATAAAAAATCATGAATTTAAATGTTTCCTATAAAACTAAAAAATATTGAATGATTGAGTACTTTAACCTAGACGATTAAATAAGAATAGGTTATTATGATTTCGAACAAGCCGCTATGGTGAAATCGGTAGACACGCTGCTCTTAGGAAGCAGTGCTAGAGCATCTCGGTTCGAGTCCGAGTGGCGGCATGGCATCTTATAAAAGAGTAAGTCCTATAATAAATTCAATTCCCGATTTCCATTCCTATAATTTCGAGAATCCCCCCCCCCTTTTTTTATTTATTTTAAATTTTTTTTATGATATTTTCAAGTTTAGAGCATATATTAACTCATATATCCTTTTCGGTTGTTTCAATTGTAATTTCAATTCGTTTGATAATCTTATTAATTAATGAAAGCGCAGGACTATATGATTCATCAGAAAAGGGCATAAAAACTACTTTTGTCTGTATAACAGGATTATTAGTTACTCGTTGGATTTATTCGAGACATTTACCCTTAAGTGATTTATACGAATCATTAATTTTTCTTTCGTGGAGTTTGTCCATTATTTGTATGGTTCCGTATTTAAAAAAGAATATAAACCATTTAAGCGCAATAACCGCGCCAAGTATTATTTTTACCCAAGGCTTTGCTACTTCTGGTTTTTTAACTGAAACACATCAATCCGTAATATTAGTACCCGCTCTACAATCTCATTGGTTAATGATGCACGTAAGTATGATGGTATTGGGTTATGCAGCTCTTTTATGTGGATCATTATTATCAGTAGCTCTTATAGTCATTACATTTCGAAAAGTCATAAGGGCTTTTGAGAAAAAGAATAATGATTCATTTTCATTTGATGCTATCCAATACATGAATGAAAGAAACAACGTTTTATGGAACATTTCTTTGATCTCTTCTAGGAATTATTATAGATCTCAATTGATTCAACAATTGGATCATTGGAGTTATCGTATTATTGGTATAGGGTTTATCTTTTTAACCATAGGTATTCTTTCGGGAGCAGTATGGGCAAATGAGGCATGGGGCTCATATTGGAATTGGGATCCGAAGGAAACTTGGGCATTTATTACTTGGACCATATTCGCGATTTATTTACATATTCGAACAAATAAAAATTTTGAAGGTGTAAATTCCGCAATTGTAGCCTCGATGGGATTTCTTATAATTTGGATATGCTATTTTGGGGTCAATCTATTAGGAATAGGGCTGCATAGTTATGGTTCATTTACACTAACGTCTAACTGAAGAAAGGACCTAACGAACACAAGCAAACATGGGACAGCATATATATAAGAAAACATTGTGTAAGCCTTCGAGAACCTTTTGAATCAAAGTAGTGATTCAAAAGGTTCTTACAAAGGCCAAACAAATCTGGTTAAAAGTCTAATTCATTTTTTTATTTTTAACTTAAGTTAAAGTTAAACTTAAGAGAAGAAAATTATTATTTTATTGTTTTTTTTAATTGTACAACGAATTTTTTAAAACATCCTAATATTATTTATTATTATAGATTATTATAGTATATTATTAGTATAGGATTGCTGTTTGATTTTTTATTTTATTCATGAAAATTATCTATAAAAATAGATAGATATAATATCTTCGACCTTGTCAACTGATAGTGAGAAAACGAAATCCGGATAAATACCAATACCTATTACAGGTAAAAGGATAGAGATCGAAACAAATAACTCTCGCGGTCCAGAATCAAAAAAAGAAGAGTTTGGAGCATTAAAAAACTTGTATCCATAGAACATTTGGCGTAACATAGATAATGAATAAATAGGAGTTAATATCATTCCAATTGCCATTACAAATGTAATTAGTATTTTTGTTATTAAAAAAAATTTTTGGCTGGTAATTAGTCCCAAAAATACTATTAATTCTGCAACAAAACCACTCATCCCCGGTAATGCAAGGGAAGCCATCGATAAGATACTGAAAGTCGTGAATATTTTTGGAACCGGGATCGCCATTCCGCCCATTTCGTCGAGATAAACAAGACGTATTCTATCAAAACCCGTTCCCGCCAAGAAAAAAAGTGCAGCGCCAATAAAGCCATGAGAGATTATTTGTAAAATGGCTCCATTGAGGCCCATATCACTTATAGAGCCAATTCCTATAATTATGAAACCCATATGAGATATGGAGGAATAGGCTATTCTTTTTTTTAAATTACGTTGACCGGGAGATGCTGAAGCTGCATAGATTATTTGAATTGTGCCTACTATAATCAACCAGGGAGCAAATAGAGAATGAGCGCGGGGCAATAATTCCATATTAATCCGAACCAATCCATATGCTCCCATTTTTAATAAAATTCCGGCTAGAAGCATACAAGTACTGTAATGTGCCTCTCCATGGGTGTCTGGTAACCATGTATGTAAAGGTATAATTGGTGATTTGACAGCAAAAGCAATAAGAAATCCAATATAGAATATTATTTCCAGTGCTACTGGATAAGATTGATTAGCTGATGTTTCAAAATTTAATGTTGGTTCATTGGAACCATATAAACCGATACCCAGAACTCCTATTAATAAAAAAACGGAACTTCCCGCAGTGTACAAAATAAACTTTGTGGCTGAATACAAACGTTTCTTTCCCCCCCACACGGATAGAAGTAGATAAACGGGAATTAATTCTAACTCCCACATGATGAAAAAGAGTAAAAGGTCTCGAGAAGAAAATGATCCTATTTGGCCGCTATACATTGCTAACATCAGGAAATGGAATAATCGGGAATCTCGAGTAACCGGCCGAGCCGCTAAAGTAGCTAAAGTGGTGATAAATCCTGTCAGCAAAATAGGTCCTATAGAAAGTCCATCTATTCCCAATCTCCAGTAAAAATCAAAAAGATTGATCCATTTATAATCCTCCGTCAGTTGCATTAATCGATCGTCCAATTGGAAATGATAATAGAAGGCATAAGTTATTAGAAGGAGTTCCAGAGCGCATATAAATATAGTATACCCTCTTATTACCTTATTTCCTCTATGAGGGAGAAAGAAAATTAAAGAACCCGCGAATATTGGCAAAACTACCAATATTGTTAACCAAGGAAAATAATTCGTAGTAAAAACAAGATACACTTGGACCAGAAAAATCCGTGCCCGAAAAAAGATATTCTATTTTTTTATTTTATTTTTTCGAGCAGGGGGATTTTTGTCGGTAAAAAAAATGAATGTATTCAGGTGGGATTTGTGAAAGGAATCAATAAGCTAGGCCCATGCTTCGAGTTGTTTCATGCCATAAATAAACTCGAACACTCAAGTAATCCGTTGGACAGGCGGATTCACATCTCTTACAACCAACACAGTCTTCTGTTCTTGGAGCAGAAGCAATTTGTTTAGCTTTACATCCGTCCCAAGGTATCATTTCTAATACATCTGTGGGGCAGGCTCGGACACATTGAGTACACCCTATACACGTATCATAAATCTTTACTGAATGTGACATTGGATAGATAAATTTTTGAACATCATAAGTTTTCGATCTAGTAAACTTGTAAATGAATTATACATATATTTAGTATTTAGACACCAGATGAATCAATGATTTACCAGAATTTTTATAATTAATCTGCTCCCGGATCGGCTCATGCGAGAGGTCCAAGATCCTTTGATTTATTGCATTTTTTGTAAACACGATCAATACGTTATGTACCATCCATGTTAATTCGACTATATAAATATTATAATTTATATGATTAATACTGCTTATTAATACATAATACAATACTACTTATTCAACAAATTTGATTGATTGATACGAGTTGATTTTCTGTTACGATAAATTGCGGAAAC